TGATTCCTTAGGAATTTACCGTCAATCATTTTTAAAAAAAACGGAAAAGTCCTTCATCTCAATTGATGAATTATCTTCTGAGTGCGGACACATTTTAAATTTTGAAAAATGTCCTTTATTGACAGAAGCAAAAATAATTGATTCAGAAAGTCAAGCAAAATCTTTGCAATTTGTATTCGATGTAATTACAAAAGATCAAAAAACAAAGAAAAAGAAAGATATTGGAATTCAAATAGAAGAAGTCAGTAAAAAGGTGTCTAGATGGTCATACAAATTAACCGAGGATTTGTTGGAAGAAGAGGAAAAAGAAAATGAAGAAGAATTAGAAGAAGAAGAGCATGAGATTCATTCAAGAAGAGGCAAACGTGTTGTAATTTATAACGATAATGATCAAAATACCAATTCTATTTCTAGTACTAAGAATGCTAGTAACAATGAGAAAAATGATAATAAAACGGAAGAGGAAGAGGAAGAGGAAGAGGAAGAGGAAGAGGAAGAGATAGCTCTGATACGTTACTCCCAACAATCGTGTTTTCGTCGCAATCTAATCAAAGGATCCATGCGCGCTCAAAGACGTAAAACAGTTATTTGGGACCTCTTTCAAGTAAATGCGCATTCCCCACTTTTTTTGGACCGTATAGACAAAACATCTTTTTTTTATTCTTTTCATATTAATGAAATGAAGAATCTTATTTTGAGGAATTGGATGGGTAGAGAACGAGAATCTGAATTTCAAATTTTAGATTCCCATTTTGAAAATCAAGAGACAAAAGAAGAAAGGGATAAAAAAGAACGTATAGAAATATCAGAAGCTTGGGATGCCTTTGTATTTCTTCAAGTAATAAGAGGTTTAATGTTAGTAATCCAATCTTTTTTTCGAAAATACATTATATTGCCTTCATTTATAATAGCTAAAAATATTTTACGTATGTTATTATTTCAATTCCCCGAGTGGTACGAGGATTGGAAGGAATGGAATAGAGAAATACATATTAAATGCACCTATAATGGTGTTCAATTATCAGAAACAGAATTTCCCCAAGATTGGTTAACAGACGGCATTCAGATAAAGATTCTATATCCTTTCTGTCTAAAACCTTGGCGAAAAGCTAAGGTACGATCTCATCATAGAGATCGAGGAGATTCAAAATATAAAAACCAAAATTTTTGTTTTTTAACAGTCTGGGGAATGGAAGCAGAACTTCCCTTTGGTTCTCCCCGAAAACGACCTTCTTTTTTTGAACCTATTTATAAAGAACTCAAAAAAAGAAATAGAAGGGTAAAAAAGAAGATTTTACAAGTTATAAACTTTTTGAAGGAAAGAATAAAATCCTTTATATTTCTAAAAGTTAGAAAAGAAAAAACAAAATGGGTCACTAAAATCTTTATAGTTATCAAACTCATAATGAAAAAATTGGAAAAAATAAATCCAATTTTTTTCTTTGAGTTGAGGAAAGAAAAAGTATATGAAATGAAGGAAAACGAAAAAGATTTACAAAAAAATCAAAAGATTCTTCGCGAATCATCTGTTCGAATTCGACCAAAAAATTGGTTAAATTATTCACTAATAGAAAGAAGAATGAAAGATCTTTCTGATAAGACAATAAAAATCAGGAATCAAATAGAACGAAACGAAAAAGAAAAAAAAAAAGATATAGTTCTAATTTATGATAATAAAAGGCCGGAATCTTTGAAAATCTTAAAAAGGAAAAATATCCGATTAATGCGTAAATCGCACTACTTTCTAAAATCATTCATTGAAAAAATATACATAGATATTTTACTATGTACCATTAGCATTCCTAAGATCAATGCACAACTTTTCTTTAAATCAAAAAAAAATCTCTTTAATAAATCCATTTACAACAATAAAAGAAATAAAGAACAAGAAGGAATTGATGAAACAAATCAAAATACAATGAAGTTTCATTTTGGTTTGACTAGAAAAAAGTTGTTTTCAAATACTTATAGTACTGAGAATAGGAATCCAAATTCCGATACTTATTGGAACTTATCTTCCCTATCTCAAGCATATGTATTTTACAAATTATCACAAACCCAATTACTTAATAAGGATCGCTTGAGACCTGTATTTCAATATAAAGGAAACTCTCCTTTTTTTAAGGAAAAATTAAAAGACTCTTGTATGATAATGATACACGGAATATTTGATTCCAAATCAAGACATAATAAAATTCATTCGTATGTAATGAACGAATGGAAAAACTTGTTAAAAGGTCATTACCAATACGATCCATCTCAAAAAAAATGGTCTCGATTAGCAACTAAAGAATGGCGAAATAGAATCAATCAACGCTGTATGATTCAAAACCAAAACAAGGAATCAATCCAATTGGATTTATATCAAAAATCCCAATTCATTCATTCCATGAAAAAAAAGAACTATGCAGCGGATTCTTTTATGAGTCAAAAAGAAAAATGGAAAAAAAATCACAGATATGATCTTTTATCATCTAAATACATAAGTCCTCCTAATTCATATATTTCTGGATCAACATTAGAATTTGAAATAAACGGGGATCGAGAAATTCCATATCATTTCAATACATCGAAACCCGAATCATTTTATGTATTAGTAAGTATACCTAGTAATAATTATCTAGAAAAAGGATATATTATTGATAGGAATATAAATTTGGATAGAAAATATTTTGATTGTAGAATTCCTCATTTTTGTTTTAGAAAGAATATTGAGATCTGGACCAATGCACATATTGGTATTGGCATGACGATTCATAAAAATACTAAGACTGAAATTCAAAATTTCAAAAAAATGAAAAAAAAAGATCTTTTTTCTACTACGGTTCGTCAAGACATCAAACCATGCAATCAAAAAAGAAACTTTTTTGATTGCATGGGAATGCATCAAGAGGGGTTCTCTGATACTGCATCAAATCATAATACTATATCCAATCTCGAATCTTGGTTCTTCCCAGAATTTGTGCAACTTTTTAACATATATAAGATTCAACCTTGGATCATTCCAATCAAATCACTCTTTTTTCATTTTCATAAAAATGAAAAAATAAATAGAAATACAAAGAAAAATCCTCATGAATCGTCTAATAAAAAAGATCTTGAATTAGTAAATTACAAGCAGGAAGAACAAGAACAACAGGATCAAGGAAATCTTATATCGAATCTACGAAAACAAAAGAATAAAAAAGCTGTTGAAGAAGATTACGCAAGATTAGACATAGAAATTCTAAAGGGTAGAAAAAAAAAAAAATCTCAATATAAGAGAAAAAAACAAACGGAACTAGATTCCTTTTTGAAAAAATATTTCCTTTTTCAATTAAGATGGGCTGATCCCTTGAATCAAAGAATAATGAACAATATTAGGGTATATTGTTTCCTACTTAGACTGATAAACCCAAAGGAAATTGCCATATCCTCGATTCAAAGAGGTGAAATAAATCTAGACGAAATGCTAATTCAAAAGGAGCTAGTTCTTACAGAATTGATAAGAAAGGGAATATTTATTATTGAACCAATTCGTCTATCTATAAGAAGGGACGGAAAATCTATTGTATATCAAACTATGGATATTTCATTGGTTGAGAAGAAGAAGCACCAAACAAATAGAAAATACGCAAAAAAAAGACATATTGAGAAAGAGGGGTTTGAAAAATCCATTCCACGATACAGCCACTTATTTTTTAGTGAAGACAAAAATCATTATGATTTCCTTATTCCTGAAAATATTCTATCTCCTAGGCATCGGAGAGAATTTCGAATTCGAATTTGTTTCAATTCACGGAATTGGAATGTTTTGGATAGAAATCCAAGATTTTGCAATGAAAAGAAAATAAAAAACTGTGGACAATTTTTGAATCAGAACAAGCATATTAACACCGATGCAAAAAATTTAATGAAATTCAAATTGTTTCTTTGGCCCAATTATCGATTAGAAGATTTAGCTTGTATGAATCGTTATTGGTTTGATACCAATAACAGCAGTCGTTTCAGTATGTCAAGAATACATATGTATTCACAATTCAGAATGAATTCAATTTAAATGCAAAATTAAAACATTTTGTTTTTTAGATTTTTTTTTTATTTTCTAGTGGATTTCCTACATATCGTGTGACATATTCTGTAGATGAAAGCCGAAATATATAGACTGTATAACATTAGAATTTCTAACACATGATGCTGATTTCATAGTGTATCCATTTTCACTAGGAGTAGCAGAATCTTTTTAGTTTAAGTAAAACGAAATCGTTCTATTTCGTGAATGCATATATTTATCAGACCCTTTTTATCCAATATCCAAATCCAATTTTCAATTGGATAAAATATACAAAACAAATAAACATAAATACATAAACAAAAAACAAATTAGTATATGAATAAATGAAATCCAATTTCGATTTATACTAGATGAAAATAACTGTCATAATAAATCTTATTATTTTTCCTGATCGGTAAAATTCACAGAAAATAAAAATTTTAATTTATTTTATGGTCAAAAATTCATTTATCTCAGTTATTCCACAAGAAGAAAAAGACGAAAATAGTGGGTCTGTTGAATTTCAAGTATTCCATTTCACCAGTAAGATACGGAGACTTACTTCACATTTAGAATTGCACAAAAGAGATTTTTTATCACAAAGGGGTCTGCGAATAATTCTGGGAAAACGTCAACGATTATTGACTTATTTGTCAAAGAAAAATCAAGTGCGTTATAAGAGATTAATGGATCAGTTAGATATTCGGGAACCAAAAACTCGTTAATTGAAATTCAATTTATTATTTGAGTTTCTTATTATTTATTATTAGCCTTGTTATTTTTTTTTTTTTTTTTTAGAATTTACATTTTATATATGACTATATGAATATGAATAGGATTATTTAGAATTACTAGAATTCTACTAAATTCAATTTAAATTAGGATAAATTAGGATATATATATATATGCAAAATGAAAATATAATGAAAATAGAATATATTTAATATTAAGAAAATAAACATGATTCGTATGTACAACTCATATTTCATGGTTATTCAAACGTAAATCAAAGGATCTTGGCCCTTTCTCATAAACAGATTTTAAAATCTATTGATTCTAGAAATTTTTGAAAATCATTGATTCGTCTGGTATCTACAATAGAAAATATATGATTTCCATCATTTTCGAATTCAAATTTTATCAGATCGAAAATCTTTTGTGTTCAAAACTGAAATTTATAGACCCAATGTCGCATTCAGTAAAAATTTATGATACATGTATAGGGTGTACCCAATGTGTACGAGCTTGTCCCACGGATGTATTAGAAATGATACCTTGGGACGGATGTAAAGCTAAGCAAATTGCTTCCGCGCCAAGAACCGAGGATTGTGTAGGTTGTAAGAGATGTGAATCCGCTTGCCCAACGGATTTTTTGAGTGTCCGTGTTTATTTATGGCATGAAACAACTCGCAGCATGGGTCTTTCTTATTGATATGTAACAAAAAACTCCCCTTTCCTCTTTACCGAGAAAACTCCGTACTCGAGAAAATAAAATATATTATTCTTCTCCCGAGCACGGAGTTTTCTGGTCAAAATTTCTCTTGTCTTTATCACGAGTTATTTTCCTTCATAAAGGAAATAAGGCGTATAGGAGGGATACTATATGTATATGTATCCTTGAGCTCCCTCTAATGACCTATGTATTTTGTTCCAATTGGACGATCCATTAAACCAATTGAAGGAAGATTCTAAATGGATAAATATTTTTTTATTTTCACTGGAGACTGGGAATCGATGGACTTTCCATAGGACCCATTTTACTGACAGGATTTCTCACTTGAACCAACAAACATTAGATTTCGAAAAATTAGCTAATCAATCATATCCCGCAGCATTGGAAATAATATTCCATTTTGGTTTTCTTATAGCTTATGCTGTCAAATCGCCGATGATACCCCTACATACATGATTACCAGATACCCACGGGGAAGCGCATTACAGTACATGTATGCTTCTAGCTGGAATCTTATTAAAGATGGGAACATATGGATTGATTCAGATCAATATGGAATTGTTAGCTCACGCTCATTCTAAATTCTCTCTCTGGTTGATCATAGTAGGAATAATACAAATCTTTTATGCAGCTTCAACATCTCTTGGTCAACGCAATTTTGAAAAGCATATTGCCTATTCTTACGTATCTCATATGGGTTTCATAATTATAGGAATTGGTTCTATAACTGGCATGGGACTCAATGGAGCCATTTTACAAATACTCTCTCATGGATTGATCGGTGCTGCACTTTTTTCTTAGCAGAAACGAGTTGGGATAGAATACGTTTTGTTTATCTCGACGAGATGGTGGGGAATATCTATTCCAATGGAAAAAATATTGATATTTACCATGTTTAGTAGTTTCTCGATGGCTTCTCTTGTATTACCAGGAATGAGTGGTTTTGTTGCAGAATTCTTAGTCTTTTTTGGAATAATTACTAACCAAAAATATCTTTTCATGCCAAAAATGTTAATTACTTTTGTAATAGCAATTGGAATGATATTAACTCCTATTTTTTTATTGTCTATGTTACGTCATATTTTCTATGAATACAAGCTATTCAATATACCAAACTCCAAATTTTCATATTCTGGACCGCGAAAACTATTTCTTTCGATCTGTATCTTTCTACCTGTAATAGGAATTGAGATTTATCCTGATTTCGTTCTTCCGTTATCGGTTGACAAGGTACAAGTTATATTAGCTAATAATTTTGATTATTTTTATAGAAAATAGATACTAATTCTTTTTATAGCTTAGAAAATTCTAATTAATTAGAAGGAAAGTCTTATAATTCTTTGACTTTCATCTTTTCACGATTCTTCATTGTACAATGAAAAAAATGAAGAGTGAATTAGAATTGTAATGAAATACATCTAGAGTTTTTGAGAACCATTTGAATAATTCCTCCATTCAAACGGTTTTCAAAAACTCGCACAAATACTCATTGTCTATCAGACGATGTTTTTATGTGTTCTTCATGTAGTTTATTTTATTCAATTAGATATAAATGGGAATGAACCATAACTATGGAACCCGATTCCTAATAGATTGATCCCAAAATAGCATATCCAAATTAGGAGAAATCCTATAGAAGCCACAAATGCCGAATTTGTGCCTTGGTCTTGCAATTTTTTATTTGTTCTAATATGTAAATAGATTGCAAATATGGTCCAAGTAATAAATGCCCAAGTTTCCTTAGGATCCCAATTCCAATAAGAACCCCATGCTTCATTAGCCCATACTGCTCCAGAAAGAATGCCCATGGTTAAAAAGGTAAACCCTAAACTAATGACACGATAACTCCAATAATCCAAACGCTGAATTAATTGATATTTGTAAAAATTTCGAAATGAGAGAAAAGAAGTCTTTTTAAATACACTTTCTTTTTCGTTCAAATATTCTATCGTACCAACAAAGAAAAATGACTTCCTTAAGCTTATAAAATTCTTGTTCAAAAAAAAATAGAGATTTTTTCGAAATGTAATCATTTCATTTAGACACCCAACATCTCTTTTTAGTATCTTAGTATAATTAAATATTAACATTATATTCTTACATTATATTCTTATATTATATCTTAATATCTTATTCTTATATTATTATTCTTATATTATATCTTAATATCTTATATCTTATATTATATTAAATATAATATAATAATTAAATATAATATATAATATATTATATAATATATAATATATTAATATATGTAATTTCTAATTCTAAATAATTAGAAAACAATAATAAAATAAAAAAAGCTAGGTTTCTGTTATAGTTATAGTTTATAATAACTAAATGGAAAAGTTTTTTATGAAAACTGAACTTACGAAAATACTAACTGAATATTCTTGATATTGAACTTGAACATTTCCATATGAATGAAAATGCATTTTGCTTCATTGTTTCCTAAACTCTATTGAATATAGACAATTCAACATGAATTTACTATTATTTTTTTAAGGTAGGCCGCCATGGTGAAATTGGTAGACACGCTGCTCTTAGGAAGCAGTGCTAGAGCATCTCGGTTCGAGTCCGAGTGGCGGCATAAAATTTATAATTATAATTAATTAATATTATAATATTATTTTTAATAATTCTATTTTCCCTTAACATTAGATTGTATTTATGTAAGATTCTAAAATTTATAGATATTTTATATATTTCCATTTATATTTATGTTTTATAGATTTAGGTTTTCTTAATTTATTATAGTTCAATTATGGATCTCTTTATATTTTATATTTCTTTTTTATTTAATATTAAAGAATATTGATATTGAATTTGAATTCGTTTTTTATTTATTTTTCAAAGTTATGCTCTTATATTATTGATATTGATGGAATCACTATAGGTAATGACTAATAAAGAGTAATCCATTTTGAACAATATATGTCTTTCACATACAACGATAAAAATGAGTCACCTATCTTTGAATGGCAGTTCCAAAAAAACGTACTTCTATCTCAAAAAAGCATATTCGTAGAAATACGTGGAAAAAAAAAGGCTCTTTAGTGGCAGTAAAAGCTTTTTCTTTAGCGAAATCTGTTTCTACCGGACAGTCAAAAAGTTTTTTTTTTACAAAAAAACTTTTTTAAAAATATGAATTGAGAAGACAAATAATTGACATTTACTAATGTATTATTAATGTATATTGTATTTTTTTTTTTTATTTATTTTAATCTCCAATGTCAATTATTTATTATTTAATAGGTACCCTTTTTTATGTTTATAATATTTGTGACCTTAGAACATATATTAACTCATATTTCCTTTTCGATCATCTCAATTGTGATTATGATTCATTTGATGAACTTATTAGTTTATGAAATAGAAGAATTGCATAATTCGTCAGAAAAGGGTATGATAGCTACTTTTTTCTCTATAACAGGGTTTTTAGTTATTCGTTGGATTTCTTCAGGACATTTTCCCTTAAGTAATTTATATGAATCATTAATCTTTCTTTCGTGGAGTTTCTCCATTATTCAGATGATTCCATATCTTGGGAATCAGAAAAATTATTTAAGCACAATAACTGCACCAAGTGCCATTTTGACCCAAGGTTTTGCCACGTCAGGTCTTTCAATTGAAATGCATCAATCCGCAATATTAGTACCTGCTCTACAATCTCACTGGTTAATGATGCATGTCAGTATGATGCTATTGAGCTATGCAGTTCTTTTATGCGGAGCATTATTATCAGTTGCTCTTATAGTGATTACATTTCGAAAAAATCTCTATTTTTTTTTGAACAAGAATTTTATAAGCTTAAGGAAGTCATTTTTCTTTGTTGGTACGATAGAATATTTGAACGAAAAAGAAAGTGTATTTAAAAAGACTTCTTTTCTCTCATTTCGAAATTTTTACAAATATCAATTAATTCAGCGTTTGGATTATTGGAGTTATCGTGTCATTAGTTTAGGGTTTACCTTTTTAACCATGGGCATTCTTTCTGGAGCAGTATGGGCTAATGAAGCATGGGGTTCTTATTGGAATTGGGATCCTAAGGAAACTTGGGCATTTATTACTTGGACCATATTTGCAATCTATTTACATATTAGAACAAATAAAAAATTGCAAGACCAAGGCACAAATTCGGCATTTGTGGCTTCTATAGGATTTCTCCTAATTTGGATATGCTATTTTGGGATCAATCTATTAGGAATCGGGTTCCATAGTTATGGTTCATTCCCATTTATATCTAATTGAATAAAATAAACTACATGAAGAACACATAAAAACATCGTCTGATAGACAATGAGTATTTGTGCGAGTTTTTGAAAACCGTTTGAATGGAGGAATTATTCAAATGGTTCTCAAAAACTCTAGATGTATTTCATTACAATTCTAATTCACTCTTCATTTTTTTCATTGTACAATGAAGAATCGTGAAAAGATGAAAGTCAAAGAATTATAAGACTTTCCTTCTAATTAATTAGAATTTTCTAAGCTATAAAAAGAATTAGTATCTATTTTCTATAAAAATAATCAAAATTATTAGCTAATATAACTTGTACCTTGTCAACCGATAACGGAAGAACGAAATCAGGATAAATCTCAATTCCTATTACAGGTAGAAAGATACAGATCGAAAGAAATAGTTTTCGCGGTCCAGAATATGAAAATTTGGAGTTTGGTATATTGAATAGCTTGTATTCATAGAAAATATGACGTAACATAGACAATAAAAAAATAGGAGTTAATATCATTCCAATTGCTATTACAAAAGTAATTAACATTTTTGGCATGAAAAGATATTTTTGGTTAGTAATTATTCCAAAAAAGACTAAGAATTCTGCAACAAAACCACTCATTCCTGGTAATACAAGAGAAGCCATCGAGAAACTACTAAACATGGTAAATATCAATATTTTTTCCATTGGAATAGATATTCCCCACCATCTCGTCGAGATAAACAAAACGTATTCTATCCCAACTCGTTTCTGCTAAGAAAAAAGTGCAGCACCGATCAATCCATGAGAGAGTATTTGTAAAATGGCTCCATTGAGTCCCATGCCAGTTATAGAACCAATTCCTATAATTATGAAACCCATATGAGATACGTAAGAATAGGCAATATGCTTTTCAAAATTGCGTTGACCAAGAGATGTTGAAGCTGCATAAAAGATTTGTATTATTCCTACTATGATCAACCAGAGAGAGAATTTAGAATGAGCGTGAGCTAACAATTCCATATTGATCTGAATCAATCCATATGTTCCCATCTTTAATAAGATTCCAGCTAGAAGCATACATGTACTGTAATGCGCTTCCCCGTGGGTATCTGGTAATCATGTATGTAGGGGTATCATCGGCGATTTGACAGCATAAGCTATAAGAAAACCAAAATGGAATATTATTTCCAATGCTGCGGGATATGATTGATTAGCTAATTTTTCGAAATCTAATGTTTGTTGGTTCAAGTGAGAAATCCTGTCAGTAAAATGGGTCCTATGGAAAGTCCATCGATTCCCAGTCTCCAGTGAAAATAAAAAAATATTTATCCATTTAGAATCTTCCTTCAATTGGTTTAATGGATCGTCCAATTGGAACAAAATACATAGGTCATTAGAGGGAGCTCAAGGATACATATACATATAGTATCCCTCCTATACGCCTTATTTCCTTTATGAAGGAAAATAACTCGTGATAAAGACAAGAGAAATTTTGACCAGAAAACTCCGTGCTCGGGAGAAGAATAATATATTTTATTTTCTCGAGTACGGAGTTTTCTCGGTAAAGAGGAAAGGGGAGTTTTTTGTTACATATCAATAAGAAAGACCCATGCTGCGAGTTGTTTCATGCCATAAATAAACACGGACACTCAAAAAATCCGTTGGGCAAGCGGATTCACATCTCTTACAACCTACACAATCCTCGGTTCTTGGCGCGGAAGCAATTTGCTTAGCTTTACATCCGTCCCAAGGTATCATTTCTAATACATCCGTGGGACAAGCTCGTACACATTGGGTACACCCTATACATGTATCATAAATTTTTACTGAATGCGACATTGGGTCTATAAATTTCAGTTTTGAACACAAAAGATTTTCGATCTGATAAAATTTGAATTCGAAAATGATGGAAATCATATATTTTCTATTGTAGATACCAGACGAATCAATGATTTTCAAAAATTTCTAGAATCAATAGATTTTAAAATCTGTTTATGAGAAAGGGCCAAGATCCTTTGATTTACGTTTGAATAACCATGAAATATGAGTTGTACATACGAATCATGTTTATTTTCTTAATATTAAATATATTCTATTTTCATTATATTTTCATTTTGCATATATATATATATCCTAATTTATCCTAATTTAAATTGAATTTAGTAGAATTCTAGTAATTCTAAATAATCCTATTCATATTCATATAGTCATATATAAAATGTAAATTCTAAAAAAAAAAAAAAAAAATAACAAGGCTAATAATAAATAATAAGAAACTCAAATAATAAATTGAATTTCAATTAACGAGTTTTTGGTTCCCGAATATCTAACTGATCCATTAATCTCTTATAACGCACTTGATTTTTCTTTGACAAATAAGTCAATAATCGTTGACGTTTTCCCAGAATTATTCGCAGACCCCTTTGTGATAAAAAATCTCTTTTGTGCAATTCTAAATGTGAAGTAAGTCTCCGTATCTTACTGGTGAAATGGAATACTTGAAATTCAACAGACCCACTATTTTCGTCTTTTTCTTCTTGTGGAATAACTGAGATAAATGAATTTTTGACCATAAAATAAATTAAAATTTTTATTTTCTGTGAATTTTACCGATCAGGAAAAATAATAAGATTTATTATGACAGTTATTTTCATCTAGTATAAATCGAAATTGGATTTCATTTATTCATATACTAATTTGTTTTTTGTTTATGTATTTATGTTTATTTGTTTTGTATATTTTATCCAATTGAAAATTGGATTTGGATATTGGATAAAAAGGGTCTGATAAATATATGCATTCACGAAATAGAACGATTTCGTTTTACTTAAACTAAAAAGATTCTGCTACTCCTAGTGAAAATGGATACACTATGAAATCAGCATCATGTGTTAGAAATTCTAATGTTATACAGTCTATATATTTCGGCTTTCATCTACAGAATATGTCACACGATATGTAGGAAATCCACTAGAAAATAAAAAAAAAATCTAAAAAACAAAATGTTTTAATTTTGCATTTAAATTGAATTCATTCTGAATTGTGAATACATATGTATTCTTGACATACTGAAACGACTGCTGTTATTGGTATCAAACCAATAACGATTCATACAAGCTAAATCTTCTAATCGATAATTGGGCCAAAGAAACAATTTGAATTTCATTAAATTTTTTGCATCGGTGTTAATATGCTTGTTCTGATTCAAAAATTGTCCACAGTTTTTTATTTTCTTTTCATTGCAAAATCTTGGATTTCTATCCAAAACATTCCAATTCCGTGAATTGAAACAAATTCGAATTCGAAATTCTCTCCGATGCCTAGGAGATAGAATATTTTCAGGAATAAGGAAATCATAATGATTTTTGTCTTCACTAAAAAATAAGTGGCTGTATCGTGGAATGGATTTTTCAAACCCCTCTTTCTCAATATGTCTTTTTTTTGCGTATTTTCTATTTGTTTGGTGCTTCTTCTTCTCAACCAATGAAATATCCATAGTTTGATATACAATAGATTTTCCGTCCCTTCTTATAGATAGACGAATTGGTTCAATAATAAATATTCCCTTTCTTATCAATTCTGTAAGAACTAGCTCCTTTTGAATTAGCATTTCGTCTAGATTTATTTCACCTCTTTGAATCGAGGATATGGCAATTTCCTTTGGGTTTATCAGTCTAAGTAGGAAACAATATACCCTAATATTGTTCATTATTCTTTGATTCAAGGGATCAGCCCATCTTAATTGAAAAAGGAAATATTTTTTCAAAAAGGAATCTAGTTCCGTTTGTTTTTTTCTCTTATATTGAGATTTTTTTTTTTTTCTACCCTTTAGAATTTCTATGTCTAATCTTGCGTAATCTTCTTCAACAGCTTTTTTATTCTTTTGTTTTCGTAGATTCGATATAAGATTTCCTTGATCCTGTTGTTCTTGTTCTTCCTGCTTGTAATTTACTAATTCAAGATCTTTTTTATTAGACGATTCATGAGGATTTTTCTTTGTATTTCTATTTATTTTTTCATTTTTATGAAAATGAAAAAAGAGTGATTTGATTGGAATGATCCAAGGTTGAATCTTATATATGTTAAAAAGTTGCACAAATTCTGGGAAGAACCAAGATTCGAGATTGGATATAGTATTATGATTTGATGCAGTATCAGAGAACCCCTCTTGATGCATTCCCATGCAATCAAAAAAGTTTCTTTTTTGATTGCATGGTTTGATGTCTTGACGAACCGTAGTAGAAAAAAGATCTTTTTTTTTCATTTTTTTGAAATTTTGAATTTCAGTCTTAGTATTTTTATGAATCGTCATGCCAATACCAATATGTGCATTGGTCCAGATCTCAATATTCTTTCTAAAACAAAAATGAGGAATTCTACAATCAAAATATTTTCTATCCAAATTTATATTCCTATCAATAATATATCCTTTTTCTAGATAATTATTACTAGGTATACTTACTAATACATAAAATGATTCGGGTTTCGATGTATTGAAATGATATGGAATTTCTCGATCCCCGTTTATTTCAAATTCTAATGTTGATCCAGAAATATATGAATTAGGAGGACTTATGTATTTAGATGATAAAAGATCATATCTGTGATTTTTTTTCCATTTTTCTTTTTGACTCATAAAAGAATCCGCTGCATAGTTCTTTTTTTTCATGGAATGAATGAATTGGGATTTTTGATATAAATCCAATTGGATTGATTCCTTGTTTTGGTTTTGAATCATACAGCGTTGATTGATTCTATTTCGCCATTCTTTAGTTGCTAATCGAGACCATTTTTTTTGAGATGGATCGTATTGGTAATGACCTTTTAACAAGTTTTTCCATTCGTTCATTACATACGAATGAATTTTATTATGTCTTGATTTGGAATCAAATATTCCGTGTATCATTATCATACAAGAGTCTTTTAATTTTTCCTTAAAAAAAGGAGAGTTTCCTTTATATTGAAATACAGGTCTCAAGCGATCCTTATTAAGTAATTGGGTTTGTGATAATTTGTAAAATACATATGCTTGAGATAGGGAAGATAAGTTCCAATAAGTATCGGAATTTGGATTCCTATTCTCAGTACTATAAGTATTTGAAAACAACTTTTTTCTAGTCAAACCAAAATGAAACTTCATTGTATTTTGATTTGTTTCATCAATTCCTTCTTGTTCTTTATTTCTTTTATTGTTGTAAATGGATTTATTAAAGAGATTTTTTTTTGATTTAAAGAAAAGTTGTGCATTGATCTTAGGAATGCTAATGGTACATAGTAAAATATCTATGTATATTTTTTCAATGAATGATTTTAGAAAGTAGTGCGATTTACGCATTAATCGGATATTTTTCCTTTTTAAGATTTTCAAAGATTCCGGCCTTTTATTATCATAAATTAGAACTATATCTTTTTTTTTTTCTTTTTCGTTTCGTTCTATTTGATTCCTGATTTTTATTGTCTTATCAGAAAGATCTTTCATTCTTCTTTCTATTAGTGAATAATTTAACCAATTTTTTGGTCGAATTCGAACAGATGATTCGCGAAGAATCTTTTGATTTTTTTGTAAATCTTTTTCGTTTTCCTTCATTTCATATACTTTTTCTTTCCTCAACTCAAAGAAAAAAATTGGATTTATTTTTTCCAATTTTTTCATTATGAGTTTGATAACTATAAAGATTTTAGTGACCCATTTTGTTTTTTCTTTTCTAACTTTTAGAAATATAAAGGATTTTATTCTTTCCTTCAAAAAGTTTATAACTTGTAAAATCTTCTTTTTTACCCTTCTATTTCTTTTTTTGAGTTCTTTATAAATAGGTTCAAAAAAAGAAGGTCGTTTTCGGGGAGAACCAAAGGGAAGTTCTGCTTCCATTCCCCAGACTGTTAAAAAACAAAAATTTTGGTTTTTATATTTTGAATCTCCTCGATCTCTATGATGAGATCGTACCTTAGCTTTTCGCCAAGGTTTTAGACAGAAAGGATATAGAATCTTTATCTGAATGCCGTCTGTTAACCAATCTTGGGGAAATTCTGTTTCTGATAATTGAACACCATTATAGGTGCATTTAATATGTATTTCTCTATTCCATTCCTTCCAATCCTCGTACCACTCGGGGAATTGAAATAATAACATACGTAAAATATTTTTAGCTATTATAAATGAAGGCAATATAATGTATTTTCGAAAAAAAGATTGGATTACTAACATTAAACCTCTTATTACTTGAAGAAATACAAAGGCATCCCAAGCTTCTGATATTTCTATACGTTCTTTTTTATCCCTTTCTTCTTTTGTCTCTTGATTTTCAAAATGGGAATCTAAAATTTGAAATTCAGATTCTCGTTCTCTACCCATCCAATTCCTCAAAATAAGATTCTTCATTTCATTAATATGAAAAGAATAAAAAAAAGATGTTTTGTCTATACGGTCCAAAAAAAGTGGGGAATGCGCATTTACTTGAAAGAGGTCCCAAATAACTGTTTTACGTCTTTGAGCGCGCATGGATCCTTTGATTAGATTGCGACGAAAACACGATTGTTGGGAGTAACGTATCAGAGCTATCTCTTCCTCTTCCTCTTCCTCTTCCTCTTCCTCTTCCTCTTCCGTTTTATTATCATTTTTCTCATTGTTACTAGCATTCTTAGTACTAGAAATAGAATTGGTATTTTGATCATTATCGTTATAAATTACAACACGTTTGCCTCTTCTTGAATGAATCTCATGCTCTTCTTCTTCTAATTCTTCTTCATTTTCTTTTTCCTCTTCTTCCAACAAATCCTCGGTTAATTTGTATGACCATCTAGACACCTTTTTACTGACTTCTTCTATTTGAATTCCAATATCTTTCTTTTTCTTTGTTTTTTGATCTTTTGTAATTACATCGAATACAAATTGCAAAGATTTTGCTTGACTTTCTGAATCAATTATTTTTGCTTCTGTCAATAAAGGACATTTTTCAAAATTTAAAATGTGTCCGCACTCAGAAGATAATTCATCAATTGAGATGAAGGACTTTTCCGTTTTTTTTAAAAATGATTGACGGTAAATTCCTAAGGAATCATTAAGAAGTAGATCATGAATCTTATTTATCCAAATAATTTCTACTAAATCTTCTGTATTTGTATAAGTAATTAAATGATTCATGATTGCATGTGAATAGAGTTTTTTTCGTGTTCCTCGACAAGGTCCGTTGAAAAAAGGATCATATGCTTTTGGCAAGCATTTTTTTTTATTCTCATCATCGCATAATATGGTTCTTTTTTCAAGCCTATCCAGACTAGGAGATCCCTCATTTTTTTCTAGAATTTTTATTCGATTTATCAATTCATTATTCAAATTTAACTTTTTTTTTTCATTGGTATAAATCCAAGAATTAGAAAGATTTTCGTCATATATTTTTTCTCTTATGTACAAAGAAATTCTTCGTTCTAGCATTTCTGAAAATGTCGATAAACTAGGAGGATACATAAAGGATATTTTTTGTTTCCCATCACTTGTACATGTAGAAAAAAAAAATTGTGACATTTCATTGCGTAAAGCATTTTCTAATTGATCATTTTCTATATATCGTAATGGACGATTCCATCGTTTATAATCGAAAAAAAAAGTGACAAAAGTTTTTTCAACCCAAAACCAATAATAACTTTTCTTTTTCTTTTCTTTCAGTCTTCCCAATTCCAAATTCTCTTGATGGGTATCCAGATCATAATCTTCATGAACTGGGCTATCTTGATAGCGTGCCTCTTGAAAGTGAAATTCATCCTTTGTTTTTTCCTTTCCATTCACTCGGGTCTCTTCCG